AAGAAAGAATCTTTTTTTTTCATTTCCATTTTCGAAAGCCAATTTTCCGTCGAATTGTTATTGGATAGCGAGGACTTAGAGACTCTCCTGAGTCTCTATAGAAAGTATCTTCAGCCCTTTCCACAACCACTAATTCGATTTTCCGTGGGGCTATCCAATCGAATTCAGGACCCGGTAATTAAACACTACATTAGTAGTGGAAGGGAATCAATAAATCTTTATATGAGAGCCCTTCCACCATTCATCTGTCCTTGAATCCTAGAGGCAAGGATTTAGAGCACTTTAGCTTTCGAGAGCCAAACTTCCAGATGTTTCGAACCAAGCAAGCAAGTCTCAAGAGTCCTTTTACTTTGTTTGCTTCTGCTGGGGAAAAATTCAGCGAGTTATGTCAGCAAAACGAAATAAGAGATTTCGAGTTTTTTCTTGATCAGGCGACACCCGGATTTGAACTGGGGAAAAAGGATTTGCAGTCCCCCGCCTTACCGCTCGGCCATGCCGCCAAAATGTATGATACCCTACAAAATAGATGAAAAAAGTCTCCCTTTGTTTGCGTCGAGTGGGGGATTCCGAAACTTCTTTTTTTATTGGACTTGCATCTTGAATCCCGTTTTCTTAAATTTAACCCCTGCCCGAAAAGAAAAAAATCCTTCGTTTTTTGGATTGGATCCATCCCTTCGGTTGTATGTATAGTATCTCAAAAACGAAATATCTAAAAATTTTCCCTCTCTTTTTTATATTGATATTGAAAAATTGAAAAACCAAATGTGGTTTTTCAGTCCCAAAAGCCAAAATTTAGGACAAATTGGAACCATTAACTATTAAATGGGACTGTAAATTCATGAACGATTCTTGGATTTGAATCCAAAATTGTCTTTTCTTAATCCTAATTCTAATTATATAAGAAAATCCAAATTGATACATAACTAATCAGTATTGATTCTTTTCCATAAAAAAAAATCCTTTCCAATTTCCATTATAACAGCAAATAGAAGTATATGTAAACCCCAGAACATAAATTGTTATACAAATATCTAATTGGATATCATATCTATATATGATGACTATAGAGAATTATTAGTAAATTGTAGTGCTTCAATTTTTCATTCAATAGATGGAATAGAAAATGGAAATTTTGATATAGCATAGCACGCGCTGTCCCGAATAGAACTTAAATAAAGGAGGAAACATAGATAGCTATCTACACATGGTTAATAAATACAAACTTTATTACTATGTTACGCCCTTCAATCGTATTCTACTAAAAAAAGAAAAAAAGGTAAAATAAAAGTATCTCTCTTTTATGCGAATCATTTGTTGAACAATAGAATCCGTGAAAAAGTTAAGTGCTAAAAAAATATCAACTCTATATTTTTGATGATTATAATGTCTTTATATCATCGAACAGATGAAATCCGAATCCATTTCTTTTTCTGGTACCCAATCGGATTAGAGTATGTAATATCATAATAATGGTAGAAATGGAATCACTTTTTTTTTGATATTCTATCCAAAACTCCATAAGCCTAAGTGGCATTTATTAATTCCTTTCGATTTTCTATCTGTTCCAAATTCCAATTTGAATATAAAATTGTCTTTATTCCTCCGTTCATATGCATTTCATACATTCCATATACGGGGTGAGTCAAATTTCATGCGATTCAGTAAACAAAATAGAAATTCCATCATTGCTAAATCAATCCATATGATTTGATGAAGAATGGTTCAATAATGGAATTTTTTGAGAAAAGGGAAATTCAAAATGCTCGGGGATGGAAATGAGGGAATGTCTACAATACCTGGGTTTAATCAGATACAATTTGAAGGATTTTGTAGATTCATTGATCAGGGCTTAACAGAAGAACTTTATAAGTTTCCAAAAATTGAAGATACAGATCAAGAAATTGAATTTCAATTATTTGTGGAAACATATCAATTGGTAGAACCTTTGATAAAAGAAAGAGATGCTGTATATGAATCACTCACATATTCTTCTGAATTATATGTATCCGCGGGATTAATTTGGAAAACCAGTAGGGATATGCAAGAACAAACTCTTTTTATTGGAAACATTCCTTTAATGAATTCCCTGGGAACTTCTATAGTAAATGGAATATACAGAATTGTGATCAATCAAATATTGCAAAGTCCCGGTATCTATTACCGGTCAGAATTGGACCATAACGGAATTTCGGTCTATACCGGGACCATAATATCAGATTGGGGAGGAAGATTAGAATTAGAGATTGATCGAAAAGCAAGGATATGGGCTCGTGTGAGTAGGAAACAGAAAATATCTATTCTAGTTCTATCATCAGCTATGGGTTCGAATCTAAGAGAAATTCTAGAGAATGTTTGCTATCCTGAGATTTTCTTGTCCTTCCTGAATGAGAAAGAGAAAAAAAAAATTGGGTCAAAAGAAAATGCCATTTTGGAGTTTTATCAACAATTTGCTTGTGTAGGCGGAGATCCGGTATTTTCTGAATCCTTATGTAAGGAATTA